TTTTTTTCTATAGTGGAGATAGTCGCACGTAATGACAGATCACAGCCATATTATTAAAAGCTTGTGGTAAAAAGGGGTTTCGTTCTAATGCCCGAAAATAATATTCTAAAGCTTTGGTATGTTCCCCATTACTTGTGTGGATAAGGCCTATATTATAGAGTATATAACTTCGATCATAGGGGTCAATTTCTAGTCGCATAGCTTCGTAATAATTCTGTAATGCTTCCGCATAATTTCCTTCAGATTGAGCCGACATCCGTTACGGTCGTCATTCGCTTTAACGAATTCTCCGTTTCAGAACCGTATGTGAGATTTTCATCTCATACGGCTCCTCCTTTAGGTGCATAATGAAAATAATATATGTAAAAATGTGATGTCATTATGAACTAAGCGGGGCTAATGTTTTTACAAGAAATCCCTAGCCAACCTTCTTGCAAAAGATCTTTTCTTACTACCAAGTGGGCTCATGCTAGATAAAAATAAAAAAGGAAACTCTCAAAATTTCTTTGTTCTCAACGCCCCTAAATTTCCAGGAATGAGTCACTTCAACAGTCTTCAATGGTTATACGGGTATCCAAAGTACGAACGAGATGGATGTTTATTGTTCCAACCATTTTAATTTAATTAGTCCCAATCCCAAAGAAGAAGAAGAAAGGGAATCATTTTGAAGAAAGTTTTTGTGTTGTTGATTTCTCGGCGTAGTGCTTCTTCCCCTATGCCTCCTATTCGTATATTGTATTAGTGTAGTAGGATTGATCTGTAATACGGGAACCATAGGTAAAAACCTTTTGCTCAATACTTTCACAATTGAAGCATCTAAGGCTGCATTAATCGTGGATACATGACAGAAGGGATTGTTTTTTATATTATAAACTTCACCTTCAAAAGCGTAGATTTTTTTTCAATACTTGTTTTTCTTTCTATTCCAATCCAAATCGGCGAGAAAAAAAGAATAATAATGATAATCAAATCGCACCATCTCTGTAATAAGTAAAAGCCTCTTTTTCTCCGGAAGTTGTCGGAATGACTCGTAATAAGATATCGGCTACAATTGTAAAGGTTTTATCAATAAAATTTCCATTTATACGCGATCTTGGCATAGGTAGTAATCCATTCTCTAACTCTTTTTTTTTTTCCTTTACCTTTTCTTTTGTGAGAAAATTTTCTCACAAACAAAGGAATTGTATAGTACGAACTAACATAAAAGCGGACTCATAAAAAAACACCTTCTATCTACTTCCAATTTTTCCGAGGTATCTATTAACCATAATCTAAAAAACGATGAATAACTCGCTATTCACCCAGATACTCAGTCATAATCCTGATGTCGGAGAGATGGCCGAGTGGTTGAAGGCGTAACATTGGAACTGTTATGTAGACTTTTGTTTACCGAGGGTTCGAATCCCTCTCTTTCCTTACTTTCAACTAATTCACCAATCTTACGTGATTGACCACAATGTATCAAATCCAATAAAAAAGAATAGATATAAAATCTACCTTGTTTTGATTTTGAAATAGATTCTCTACTCCTAATTTCTTTCATATGGAAAATGCTGGGAAGAGCAAACAAGGGATCCAAATCCCCCTACCAATCTATGATACATGAATAGGAAAAAGATTCCTCGACAAAATCCCTTACCGTGTGCCTTTTTATTTTTAACGGCAAAGGGGAGTTGTCCGAACTCTTGTTTTTAGTAATTTTTTTTTACTTAAGTTAGGTTTATTAAGTCTGTCGAGAGTAATATTCTACGACAAGCAATTCATTTATTTTCAAACCGACGCATTTCCTATCTATTATTTGATTGACTAACCCTTCATATTGGAATGTGTGAAGAGTCAGATGGTTTGGCAATTCCTCAGGGGCAGATGAATCAAGAAGATTTTGAACCAAAGTTCTAGAGTTTTGTTCATCCTTCACTGTAATAATATCTCGGGGTTTGCAGCGATAACTTGGTATATCAACTATACGGCCATTAACTAAAATATGTCCATGGTTAACTAATTGGCGCGCTTGAGGAATAGTCAAAGCCATACCCAATCGAAAAAGGATGTTATCCAAACGCATTTCAAGTAATTGTAGTAAAACTTGACCTGTTGACCCCTTGGCTTTTCCGGCGATACGTACATATTTAAGTAATTGGCGTTCTGTAAGACCATAATGAAAACGCAATTTTTGTTTTTCTTCTAAACGAATACGATATTGAGATTTTTTTACGGGGCGTGATTGGTTTCTAAGATCGCTTCCTGCCTTAGGCCTTTTACTAGTTAGTCCCGGTAAAGCCCCCAGACGTCGTATTTTTTTAAAACGAGGCCCTCGGTAACGTGACATAAAGACTCCTTTTTTTATTGAAATTGTACAAAACTAAATAAAATTAAAACTGAACTAAATGATAATGATAAATGACGTTAAATACACTCCAATAAACTATTGGAATACAAAGAGTAAGAAGATATATTCTCTCAATATACAGATTTTTTTATTGTATATACAATATATATAAATCAAATAAATCACAAAAATTTTCCTTTATTTTCTTGATTTATTTTGCAAAGATCGAACTCTTTTACCCAATATATATTCCTATATGGAAGTTTATATGACATAATATAAATGGAGTGGTAACTCTTGGAAAAAGGTCCAAGAAGTCTTTTCAATCTTCTTTGATTTTGAAAGTACATTAAAAATCATGTAAAAAACCGAAAAAAATATGGAAAAGCCGGCTATCGGAATCGAACCGATGACCATCGCATTACAAATGCGATGCTCTAACCTCTGAGCTAAGCGGGCTCAAATAAAATTGAGCATGCATACAAATTCACTAAACTACTAGATCATATCAATTAACTATTCTATATAATATTTTATAATATTTTTCCTTATCTATTTAGAATTAATAATATTCTATATATTCTAGAACAGAATATAGCTCAAATAAATAGTGACTATCATTAAATAAATAAAACATAACCTTACCTTAATTAATAGAATATAGCAGTATATTGACTTTCAAAGTTTAATTTCATTAGTTTCTAAATAAGAAAATCTTAATTAGATCAGAAATTTTTTTTTTTTTTTCTATCTATTCTATCTATTTCTATATAGTATAGAATTATTAGAATTTCAAATTTACGAAGTAGACTTCTCATTTTTTTTCCATTGTACATTGTACAATTCTAAGTTTCAATAATAACTTTCTTTTCATGAAAGTAAAAAAAAAAAGAAAAAGAATCGACCGTTCGACTATTTCTTAAAATTTAAGACAACGATGAGAAAAGGAAGAACATATATATGTTATGTAATATATAACCATATTGAATTGCAAATACAAAAATGATAGAATCTTTGTTGATTAGACTAAATCAATATGAATGGGGCTCAAAAAAATGAAAGAAGATAACAAAGACATAAAATAAGTATCTATAATGTAATGAATCCCAAGGTTTCGGCATAAGAAAAAACGGAAAGACAGCATAGCATAATGAGATCCTAAAAAGGGGGATATGGCGGAATTGGTAGACGCTACGGACTTAATTGGATTGAGCCTTGGTATGGAAACCTACTAAGTGATAACTTTCAAATTCAGAGAAACCCTGGAATTAACAATGGGCAATCCTGAGCCAAATCCTGGTTTACGCGAACAAACCGGAGTTTCCAAAGCGAGAAAAAAAGGGATAGGTGCAGAGACTCAATGGAAGCTGTTCTAACAAATGGAGTTCACTACCTTGTGTTGATAAAGGAATCCTTCGATCGAAACTTCAAATAAAAAAAGATGAAGGAGAAAAACCTATGTTGTATAAAATTAGGTAACACAAAACGATCTCAAAAATGACGACCTGAATCTCGATTTCTTTTTTTTTATAAACAAAATCGAAATGTTGTGAATTAATTCGAAGTTTAATAAATAATATTTATTGATCAAACGATTCAATTCATAGTCTGATAGATCCTTGATGGAACTTATTAATCGGACGAGAATAAAGATAGAGTCCCATTTTACATGTCAATACTGACAACAATGAAATTTATAGTAAGATGAAAATCCGTTGACTTTTAAAATCGTGAGGGTTCAAGTCCCTCTATCCCCAGCTCTACTCCCCGAAAAGGTTGACACCTTACTTTTTTTTCGTTATTATTTATTTGAATTAGATAGAATCTATATCATTTTTCATTTTAAAACTTAGAAAGTCTTCTTTTATTTAGAAGATCCAAGAAATTCCCGGTCCAAAACTTTTTGAATTTACTACTTTTGAGTTTCTTTTCCTTGACATAGACCTAAGTCATATATTAAAATGATACTGATACTTCAGTAGATGATACTTCGGTAATGGTAGACATAGCTTAACAGCGGGGGACTCTAAATCCCTGTGTCATATCATAATGATCCTTCAGTTACTAATGGTAGACATAGCTTAATTGCAAAGGACTGTAAATCCTTGTGTCACCATTATTAAAATGATAATGATCCTTCAGTAATGGTGAACATAGCTTAATTGCAAAGGACTGTAAATCCTTATGTCACCATTAGGAAAATGATAATGATTCTTAGCTAATGGTGAACATAGCTTAATTGCAAAGGACTGTAAATCCTTATGTCACCATTAGGAAAATGATAATGATTCTTAGCTAATGGTAGACATAGCTTAATTGCAAAGGACTGTAAATCCTTGTGTCACCATTAGTAAAAGCAAAATGATCCTTCAGTAATGGTGAACATAGCTTAATTGCAAAGGACTGTAAATCCTTGTGTCACCATTCGTAACATGATAATGATCCTTCAGTAATGGTAGACATAGCTCAATAGCGGGGGACTGAAAATCCCTGTGTCATATGATAATGATTCTTCGGTAAATGATTCTTCGGTAATGGTAGACATAGCTTAACAGCGGGGGACTCTAAATCCCTGTGTCATATCATAATGATCCTTCAGTAATGGTAGATATAGCTTAACAGCGGGGGACTTTAAATCCTTGTATCACCATTCGTAAAACGATACTGATAC